GACATATATGAAATCTTTATTTTTTTTTCTAGGTATGAAACGATTCTTGTTTCCTTATCCATTATTTTTTTATATTATTCAGGAAAAACACCATTTCCTTTTTTGATGGTAGAAATTCAAGAAATGAATGAAATAGAAAAAAAAAATGTCGAGCAAATGGCAGGATCTACCAAAAAAGAACAGAATTTGTACAAGATCAACAAAAAAAAAAATAGCTTCGGATTTGTTGAAAAACCTCTAATAAACACTCTTTTCAATTATAAACAATGGAATCGTCCAAATCGATACATAAAAAATGATCAATTTGAAGATGTCATAAGAAATGAAACTTCAGAATTTTTTTTTCATACATGTCAAAGTGATGGAAAAGAAAGAATATCTTTTACATATCCACAAAATTTATCGACTTTTCATAAAATGATGGAAACAAAAATGGATTTCATCACAAGAGAAAAAGATGAATTGTCGAATTATTGGAACGATACTAATAAAGAAAAAACAAGTAAACTAAGCAATGAATTTCTAAATAGGGCAAAAGCTCTTGATAAGAAATTTATTCCTCTGGATATATTCGAAAACAGAATTAAATTATCTAATGATATTAAAACTAAAACAAAATACCTACCTAAAATATATGATCCTTTTTTGAATGGACCCTTTCGTGGACGAATCCAAAACTGTTTTTCACCCTCAATCAAAAATGAAAAAACTTACAAAAAAAATGACATTCTTATAAATAAGATTTATGGTATCCTTTTTTATAATATTAATAGTAGTAATTATCCAGAATTTGAACAGAAAATAAATACATTTGAAAGAAAATCATTAGTAAATGAATTTTTATTCGATGCAATTAGAACTGATCTGAGCAATAAAACAATAGTAAATAGAAAAAAAAAAAAATGTATTGGAATAAACGAAATCACTAAAAAAGTAAATGAACTTAGTAAAAAAGTTCCCCTATGGTCATACAAATTTATCGACGAAATCCAACAAGTGGAAAGCGAGGGAGCATCGGATTTTCATATCCTCTCTAGAGACGTCACACGTGACGTGATTTTTACTCACTATTTAGAGAATGATAATACTGACGAGAATACTATAGCTACTGAGAATACTAAAAAAAATGAAAAACAAAAAGTCGAATACGCTTTACTACGTTATCTACAAGAACCGGATTTTGACCGAGACATAATCAAAGGATCTATACGTGCTCAAAGGCGTAAAATAGCTATTTTGAAATTTTTTCAAACTTTGCATTCCCCCCTTTTCCTTGACAAAAGTGAAAAATCCTTTTTATTTTCTTTTGACGATTTCGAGTCAATCAAAATCTTTTTTATGGATTGGATGGGAAAAAAGACAGAATCGGATTATAGAGAGGAAAAAAAAGAAAGTGAGAAAGAAGAAGATGAGATCAGAAAAGTGATTGCGGAAAGGGAGGAAGAGAAGAAAAATAAGGAACGACAGTATAAAATAATATCAGAAGCTTGGGATAGCATTGACCAAGACGGTAATGGTCAACTAATAAGAGGTTGTTTATTAATAATCCAGTGGATTCTTAGAAAATATATTATATTCCCCTCATTGATAATAACTAAAAACATCGTTCGTATGCTATTTTTTCAATCTCCCGAATGGTCAGAAGATTATAGGGATTGGAAAAACGAAGTATATATAATATGTACCTATGATGGCGTTCCATTAGCTGAATTTCCCGAAATAACAGATGGTTTTCAGATAAGGGTCTTATACCCTTTTCGTCTAAAACTTTGGCACAGATCTAAGCTACGATCCACTGAAAAGGAAAAAGATCGAATGAAAAAAAAAGTTAAAAAAACGAACTTCGGCTTTTTAACAGTTTATGGAGCGGTAGTTGAAGCACCCTTTGCTGCTCCTAGTAAAGATCTACTTTCATCTTTAATCTCATTTTTTAATCCTATTTTTAAAGAACTAAAAAAAAAAAATCATTTTTATTTTTTTCTAGTTTCAAAAGTTTTAAATGAAAGAACAAAATTGTTTCTAAAAATAAAACCACTCTTATTCCATTTTAATTCTTTATTTCTTAGTAGATTCACAAAAATAAATGAATTGAGTGAAAGCAAAAAAAATTCAACAATTTGGAAGAATAATCCAATGATTTTCGAATCAACTATTCCAATTGAATCTATAAATTTGGAAAATTATTCATTAATACTAAAAAAAATGAAAAATGATCTGAATGGTAAGACGACAATAATTAGAAAGCAAGTAGAACAAATGACACAAGAAGAGGAAATAGAAAAAATGACACAAGAAGAAAAGAAAAAAGGGAGACTTATAAATTCAAAGATACATATTTATCCGAGCAAAACAACTTCTAATACTAAAGTATTAGGAAAAAATATTTTGGATTCTTTACAAAGATTACAAAGAATTTGGAAGATATTACAAAGAAGAACTGTTCGATTAACTCGTAAATCCTATTCTTTTTTAAAAATTTTCATCCAAAGGGTATACATAGATATTTTTCTCTACGTCATTAGTATTCCTAGGATCAATATACAACTATTTCTTGAATCAAAAAAAAAATATATAAGTAAATCCATTTACAATAATGAAATAAATGGAGAAAGAACTGATAAAACAAATCAAAAAAATATAATTAACTTTATTTCGATTATACACAAATCTTATAATACTGGGAATAAAAGGAATAGAAATTCACAGAATTCTTGTGACGTCTCTTTTTTGTCACAAGCATATGTATTTTTTAAATTATACCAAAGCGAAGTTATTAACACTTATAAGTATAAGGTAAGATCTGTTTTTCAATATCATGAAAGATTTTTTTTTCTTAAAAATGAAATAAAGGATTCTTTTTTTGGAATACAAAAAATATCTCATTCCAAATTAAAACATAAGAACCCTCCCAATTCTCTAATGAATCAATGGACAAATTGGTTAAAGGGTCATTATCAATATGACTTATCTCAAAACAGATGGTCCAGATTAGTACCAAAAAAATGGAGAAAAAGAATCAATGAACATCATATGACTCAAAATAAAGATTTAACCAAATGTGATTCATATGAAAAACCCCGATTAATTCTTTACAAAGATTACAAAGAACAACAAGTAGGCGCATTAAAAAAAACAAAAATAAAAAAACAATATGGATATGATCTTTTATCCTATAACTCTATTAATTATGCAGATAATAAAGACTTATATATTTATGGATATAGATCACCATTCCAAACAAATATAAAGCGAACAATTTATTCGAATTACAACACGAATAAAAAAAATTTATTTGATACAATGAATAATATTTCTATCAAGCATTATGTAGAGGAAGATGCTATTCTAGATATGGAAAAAAATCTGGATAGAAAGTATTTTGATTGGATAGGAATCAATGTAGAAATATCAAATCGTTCCATATCAAATCCGAAATTTTGGTTCTTTTTAGAATTTATGATATTTCATAATGCATATAGAATTAACCCACGGATCATACCAATCAAATTACTTTTTTTCCATTTTAATGGAAATCAAAATGTTAGTAAAAATCAAAATAACATTTCTAGACCATCGAAAAATAAAAAATCTCCTGAATTCGAATTAGAGACTCAAAAATCATCTCTCTCAAACCAAGAAAAAGATATTGAAGAAGATTTTAAAGATATTAAAGAAGATTTTAAAAATATTGAAGAAGATTTTAAAAATATTGAAGATATAAAAAAAGATTTGGAAGAATTTGACAATAAAAAGGATGATAAGAGTAAAAACAATAAAAAGGGTGATAAGAGTAAAAAGAAATTAAAAGAACAGTTGGAGCTCCAACTTGATCTTTTACTAAAAGATTTTGTGAATCTTCATTTGGACTGGAAGAATTCCTTTGGTTCAGAAATCTATCAAAATATCAAAATATACGGTCTTCTGACTAAATTAAAGAATTTTAAAAAAGTAAAACGACTTGCTATAGCCTCTATTCGAAGGGAAGAACTAGATCTAGATATTCCGATGATGGACAATGAGATGATTATAAATTTTAGGAAAAATAAAACTATGAAAAAGGGATTTATGATTATCGAACCTGTTCGCCTGTCTCGAAGAAACAATAAAGAATTTTTTTTGTATCAAACTATAAGTATTTCATTAATTCATAAGAATAAGCACAAAATTCATCAAGGATATTCAGAAAAAAAAAGAAAAAAAAATTATGATTTGCTTGTTCCTGAAAATATTTTATCCACTAGACGTCGTAGAGAATTGAGAATTCTAATGTGTTTAAATTCTAGGAATAGAAATAGTATACAGAATAGAAACACAAATTTTGACAATGAAAATAAAGTCAATAATTGCTTTGAAGTTTTGACTAAAAAAAGAAAAGATCGTGACAGAGATAAAAAAAAATTAATGAATTTCAAAATATTTGTTTGGCCAAATTATAGATTAGAAGATTTAGCTTGTATAAATCGCTATTGGTTTACTACCTATAATGGAAGCCGTTTCAGTATAATAAGGCTATATATGTATCCTCGATTGAAAATTCGTTAATCGAAATTTGTCTTCACATACCAGATATATATATATATCTGGTATGTGAAGACAAATTAATATATACATAACATAAACGCGTACACGCATTGTAACATTGCTACTAATCCAATGATGTATCCATTAGATCGAAAAAAAAATCAATAATTTTTTTTTTTAAGTATACAATTTTTTGTTTTGTGAATCTATAAATATGGTATCTTTTAATTTAATATTTAAATTGGATTTATTTATAAGAAAGAATTAACTCGATTGAAAAAAAATCAGGAATTATTCAGATTTATATACATAAAAACTAGTATCATTACTATTACTGATCAATACAAATGTATATAAAAAACGAGGAAAAGAGGAAAGCTTTCATTTCATTTTATTTTTTATGGTAAAAAATTCATTTATACCTGTTATTTCGCAAGAAAAAAAAGAAAAAAAACCGGGATCGGTTGAATTTCAAGTATTCAATTTTACCAATAAGATACGAAGACTTACTTCACATCTTGAACTGCACCAAAAAGACTATTTATCTGAAAGAGGTTTACATAAAATTCTGGGAAAACGGCAACGACTGCTGGCTTATTTGTCAAAGAAAAGTAGAATCCGTTATAAAAAATTAATAAATCAGTTAAATATTCGGGAGTCCAAAATTCGTTAATTTGAAGAGTAATTTTCAATTATTCGATTTATTAGATCTTGACTTTTTATGAACTTTTTTTAAACTTAAAGGATTCATGGAAGAATGAATTGAGGAAAACCTATGAATATCCCAGTTACAAGAAAGGACCTTATGATAGTAAATATGGGCCCTCACCACCCATCAATGCATGGTGTTCTTCGACTTATTCTTACTCTGGATGGTGAGGATGTTATTGATTGTGAACCAATATTGGGTTATTTACACAGAGGGATGGAAAAAATTGCGGAAAACCGAACAATTATACAATATCTGCCTTATGTAACACGTTGGGATTATTTAGCTACTATGTTCACAGAAGCAATAACTGTAAACGGACCAGAACAGTTGGGAAATATTCAAGTACCTAAAAGAGCCAGCTATATCCGAGTAATTATGTTGGAGTTGAGTCGTATAGCTTCTCACCTACTGTGGCTGGGACCTTTTATGGCAGATATTGGTGCACAAACCCCTTTCTTCTATATTTTCAGAGAAAGAGAATTAATATATGATCTATTCGAAGCTGCAACAGGTATGAGAATGATGCATAATTTTTTTCGTATCGGGGGGGTAGCGGCTGATCTACCTCATGGTTGGATAGATAAATGTTTTGAATTCTGCGATTATTTTTTAACAAGGGTTGTTGAATATCAAAAACTTATTACGCGAAATCCTATTTTTTTAGAACGGGTTGAAGGAATCGGCCTTGTTGATGGAGAGGAAGTAATAAACTGGGGTTTATCAGGACCGATGCTTCGGGCTTCCGGAATACAATGGGATCTACGAAAAGTTGATAATTATGAGTGTTATGATGAATTTGATTGGGAAGTTCAATGGCAAAAAGAAGGCGATTCGTTAGCTCGTTATTTAGTTCGAATTGGTGAAATGACGGAATCCATAAAAATTATTCAACAGGCTTTGGAAGGAATTCCTGGTGGTCCATATGAAAATTTAGAAGTCCGCTGCTTTGATAGAGAAAAGGAAAAGGAGCGAGAATGGAATGATTTTGAATATCGATTTATTAGTAAAAAACCGTCTCCGACTTTTGAATTGCCGAAACAAGAACTTTATGTACGAGTTGAGGCTCCCAAGGGAGAATTAGGAATTTTTCTAATAGGAGATCAAAATGGTTTTCCTTGGAGATGGAAAATTCGTCCACCGGGTTTTATCAATTTGCAAATTCTTCCTCAATTAGTTAAAAAAATGAAATTGGCTGATATTATGACAATACTAGGTAGCATAGATATCATTATGGGAGAAGTTGATCGTTGAAATGATAATTGATACAACAGAAATACAAAATATCCATTTTTTTTTCAAATTAGAATCTTTTAAAGAGGTATATGGAATTCTATGGATATTTGTCCCTATTTTTATTCTTGTATTGGAAATTACAATAAGTGTACTAGCAATTGTATGGTTAGAAAGAGAAATATCCGCAGGGATACAACAGCGTATTGGACCTGAATACGCTGGTCCTTTTGGAGTTCTTCAAGCTTTGGCAGACGGAACAAAATTACTTTTCAAAGAGAATCTTATTCCATCTAGGGGAGATATTCGTTTATTCAGTATCGGGCCATCCATATCAGTCATATCAATTATAATAAGCTATTCAGTAATTCCTTTTAGCTATAACTTTGTTTTATCTGACCTCAATATCGGTGTTTTTTTATGGATTGCTATTTCAAGTATTGCTCCCATTGGACTTCTTATGTCAGGATATGGGTCAAATAATAAATATTCCTTTTTGGGTGGTTTACGAGCTGCTGCTCAATCGATTAGTTATGAAATACCATTAACTCTATGTGTGTTATCAATATCTCTACGTGCGATTCGTTGAGACAGAAGTTTTTCGATACTATACTATTGCTATACTCCTCTCTTTATAGTAAAGGAGGATAATATGATAATATATTGAATATATATCCTCATATTCTTTTTTTTTTTTTATTGGTTTGGATTGAAGAATTAAATCATATAGTTATATGAGTGAAATAAAACAGCTTATATTGAATATAATTTATGAATACTATTAGTTAATAAATAGTATGAGGATTCAAAATTGCAGTAAAAATATTGAGTCTCATTTTCCATGTATAAGAATTAAGTGAAAAAAAAAAAATTATAAGTAGACGAGGCCATTTAGCCCAATTACCCCAAGGTTGGTTGATTAGTCATCCTGTCTTGAAGCGGGCACAAAAGCAAGATCACCAACCTTTTTTATTAGTTTTCGCTATAATTTGTATGAATTATCATACATGTATTAACATAAATAAAATAAATAAAAAAATCTAATAAATTAAATCAAATAAAGGGTTAAATAATAAAAATGAATGGATGGTTAGAAACACCAAGGTACACAAAAGATTAGTAATGCAGATTTTTTAAAATATCCAAAAAAACATTTATGCATAATAGAAAAAGAATACTAATTGGGGCTTTAAGTTGGTAGAAAAAATAAGGCAGTACTCCTCACAATTCCGATCCAGAGTATGCTCCCATCCACTGATTAAATAAATGACTATCAGGAACGAAATAATCCTTTAATTCATTTTTTTCTAAGTCCCTTTTTACTTGCACAAAAAAAGAAAAATAGAAATAGGGTAGAGCGAAAAAAAGTTATTCCCTTTTTTTCTTACATCCATATTTATGGAGATAGAATTCATGTCATAATTCAGAAAACGAATGTATAATTCTGTTTCGTAATTGAAAACGCTGGGGAAGTTATTAATAATTCTAAAAGAGTATTTTATTGAAAAATTCAGTTATTACTCAACAAATTAAAATTTTTTAGGGATGAGATCAATTCAGAAGTACCTTTTGTGTCTTTTATTTATTTTTATGTAAAATAAAATGTATTTTTTTTTACATAAAAATAAATAAAAAAGATTATTAATATTAAATTAATATTAACTTAACTTTTTTTTATTTAATTAAAACATTTATTAAAATAGAACATACAGAATTCAATTGGTCTAATTCAGAATCGTCCGATAAATTCGAATCTTATCTATCTTAGGAATATATCAAGAGATAAATAATCGGCCCGGTCCTTAGATTTATTTTAGGCTTTCAAGGAGCCGTATGAGGTGAAAAATCTCATGTACGGTTCTGTAATAGAGATGGGAACAGTAATGTTATCACCGACTAGGATTATCTAACAGTTTAAGTACAGTTGATATAATTGATGCACAATCAAAATATGGTTTTTGGGGATGGAATTTGTGGCGGCAACCTGTAGGTTTCATTGTTTTTCTAATTTCTTCTTTAGCAGAATGTGAAAGATTACCTTTTGATTTACCAGAAGCGGAAGAAGAATTAGTAGCAGGTTATCAAACCGAATATTCGGGTATCAAATTTGGTTTATTTTATATTGCTTCCTATTTAAACCTATTAATTTCTTCCTTGTTTGTAACTGTTCTTTACTTGGGTGGTTCGAATATCTCTATTCCGTACATATTCGTTTCTGAATTCTTTGAAATAAATAAAACATATGGAGTTTTTGTAACAACAATTGGTATCTTTATTACATTAGCTAAAACTTATTTGTTCTTATTCGTTTCTATCACAACAAGATGGACTTTACCTAGGCTAAGAATGGATCAATTATTAAATTTTGGCTGGAAGTTTCTTTTACCCATTTCGCTCGGTAATCTATTATTAACAACTTCGTTTCAACTGTTTTCACTATAAAAAATTGACTTTATATATTCATAACTTGTTTCAAACAAGAGAAAGAAATAAAAAAAATATTCAGAGATATTCATAATATGTTCCTTATGATAACTGGGTTCATGAATTATGGTCAACAAACAGTCCGAGCTGCAAGGTACATTGGTCAAAGTTTCATGATTACTTTATCTCACGCAAATCGTTTACCTGTAACTATTCAATATCCTTATGAAAAAATAATAACATCGGAACGTTTCCGTGGTCGAATACATTTTGAATTTGATAAATGCATTGCTTGTGAAGTATGTGTTCGTGTATGTCCCATAGACCTACCCGTTGTTGATTGGAAACTGGAAACTGATATTCGAAAGAAACGATTACTTAATTACAGTATTGATTTCGGAATCTGTATATTTTGTGGTAACTGTATTGAGTATTGTCCAACAAATTGTTTATCAATGACTGAAGAATATGAACTTTCGACTTATGATCGTCACGAATTGAATTATAATCAAATTGCTTTGGGCCGTTTACCAGTGTCAGTAATTAATGATTATACAATTCGAACAATTCAAATAAAATTATAAAATTAAGTAAAAATGAAGTATAAGTAAAAGTAAATAAAAGTATAATTATAAATAAATAAATATTTATTTATTATATATATTATATATATATATTTAATATCTATAATATTTAATATTTATTTATATTTTTCTTTTTATCAATCAGTTTTCTTTTGTATAGTTTCAAACTGCTCTTTCATATATGGAATGACATTGATCCTATAATTGTACCCATAGCAATTCAGACTTCGTATCTTAGGATTTAATTGAATTCAATGCGGAGGGAAATTTAGTATTTAGTATATTAATATATATAATTTTTTTCCTGGTCATATCAATAAGGTCATGAAATTCAATTTATTTATCTTTTATTTTATATATAATGGATTTGCCTGAACCGATACATGATTTTCTTTTAGTCTTTCTAGGATCGGGTCTTATATTAGGAAGTCTAGGAGTAGTATTACTTACCAACCCAATTTTTTCTGCTTTTTCATTGGGACTGGTTCTTGTTTGTATATCTTTATTCTATATTTTATCAAACTCCCATTTTGTAGCTGCATCACAGTTACTTATTTACGTGGGTGCTATAAATGTTTTAATCATATTTGCTGTAATGTTCATGAATAGTTCAGAATATTACCAAGATTTTCGTCTTTGGACCGTTGGGGATGGGATTACTTTAATGGTTTGTACAAGTATTTTTGTTTCACTAATAATTACTATTCCAGATACATCATGGTACGGGATTATTTGGACTACAAGATCAAATCAAATTATAGAGCAAGATTTGATAAATACTAGTCAACAAATTGGAATTCATTTGTCAACAGATTTTTTTCTTCCATTTGAACTCATTTCAATAATTCTTTTAGCTTCTTTGATAGGTGCAATTGTCGTGGCTCGCCAATAAGAAATTTTTATATTTTAATTTGATAAATAAATAATAATATAATAAATAATAATAATATAAATGATATAATTAATAATGATATAAATAAAAAATCCAAATTTTATTTTGTTTGATTTTCTCACATTTTGATTTCCATAAAATTTCATGTGACGGTGAAATACTATTTATGTACAAAATCATTTTTTTTATTGCCAATATATTCTTTTGTTGTAGACTTGTTTTATTCTTTAGTCAATCGAATCCATTGAATTCTTGTTCATATTGAAATGAATCAAAATTTATAAGGAGTTGGTCAATGATGTTCGAGCATGTACTTATTTTGAGTGCCTATTTATTTTCTATAGGTATCTATGGATTAATCACGAGCCGAAATATGGTTAGAGCCCTTATGTGTCTTGAACTTATGCTGAATGCAGTTAATATAAATTTCGTAACCTTTTCTGATTTTTTTGATAGTCGCCAATTAAAAGGAAATATTTTTTCAATTTTTGTTATAGCTATTGCAGCTGCTGAAGCAGCTATCGGACCAGCTATTGTTTCTTCAATTTATCGTAACAGAAAATCAACCCGTATCAATCAATCGAATTTGTTGAATAAATAGTATTAGTTATAAAAAATCATAAAAAAGTAAAATTTAGAATAGTATAATATTTATCAATTCAAATTAGCATGTATGATACACAACTTATTATTTATGATCATGTTTGCGAAAATAAATATATAAGAAATCAAAGTATCTTGGTCCTATTCTCTTCTTATGAATTGATCTATAAATCGATTTTTATTAGCGAAATTCTGATAAATCATTGATTCATCTGGTGTCTAAATATATAATTCATTTACGAGTTTACTAGATCGAAAATTTGGAATTTTTTATGTTCAAAGAAAGATAGATCCAATGTCACATTCAGTAAAGATTTATGATACATGTATAGGATGTACTCAATGTGTCCGAGCCTGCCCTACAGATGTATTAGAAATGATACCTTGGGATGGATGTAAAGCAAAACAAATTGCCTCTGCCCCAAGAACAGAAGACTGTGTTGGTTGTAAGAGATGTGAATCCGCCTGTCCGACGGATTTCTTAAGTGTTCGAGTTTATTTATGGCATGAAACAACTCGAAGCATGGGTCTAGCTTATTGATACGTTTCAAAAAGCACCACACAAATACGTTTTTTTTACTGGCAAAAACCCGCGCTCAAAATAGAAAAGAATTTCTTTTCTATTTTGAGCGCGGGTTTTTCTGGTCTAAGTATATCTTATTTTTATCACGAATTATTTTCCTTGGTTAACAATAGTTGTAGTTTTGCCAATAGTCGGAGGTTCCTTAATTTTTTTATTTCCTCATAAAGGAAATAAGGTGATTAGGTGGTATACTGTTTGTATATGCTTAATAGATCTCCTTCTAATAACCTATGCATTTTGTTATCATTTAGAATTGGACGATCCACTAATCCAATTGACAGAGAATTATAAATGGATCAATTTTTTTGACTTTTACTGGAGATTCGGAATAGATGGACTCTCCCTAGGACCCATTTTATTGACGGGATTTATCACTACTTTAGCTACGTTAGCGGCTCAGCCGGTTACTCGAGAATCTCCATTTTTTTATTTCCTGATGTTAGCAATGTATAGCGGTCAAATAGGACCATTTTCTTGTCGAGACATTTTACTTTTTTTCATCATGTGGGAATTAGAATTAATTCCCGTTTATCTACTTTTATCTATATGGGGGGGAAAGAAACGTTTGTATTCAGCTACAAAATTTATTTTGTATACTGCGGGAAGTTCTCTTTTTTTATTAATGGGAATTCTGGGTATGGGTTTATATGGGTCTACTGAACCAACTTTAAATTTTGAATCATTAACTAATCAATCGTATCCCACGGCGCTGGAAATAATATTCTATATAGGATTTTTTTTTGCTTTTGCTGTCAAATCGCCAATTATACCCTTACATACATGGTTACCAGACACCCACGGGGAGGCACATTACAGCACTTGTATGCTTTTAGCCGGAATCTTATTAAAAATGGGAGCATATGGGTTGGTTCGAATTAATATGGAATTATTATCCCGCGCTCATTCTCTATTTTGTCCCTGGTTAATGTTATTAGGTTCAATTCAAATAATCTATGCAGCTTCAACATCTCTTGGTCAACGCAATTTAAAAAAAAGAATAGCTTATTCCTCGGTATCTCATATGGGTTTCTTAATTATAGGAATTGGTTCTATAAGCGATACGGGACTTAATGGGGCTATTTTCCAAATAATCTCTCATGGATTTATTGGTGCTGCACTTTTTTTCTTGGCGGGAACTAGTTATGATCGACTACGTCTTCTTTATCTCGACGAAATGGGCGGAATGGCTATCCCAATGCCAAAAATATTCACGATTTTCACTATCTTATCGATGGCTTCTCTTGCGTTGCCAGGTATGAGCGGTTTTGTTGCAGAATTGATAGTTTTTTTGGGAATAATTACCAGCCAAAAATATCTTTTAATGACAAAAATACTAATAACTTTTGTAACAGCAATTGGAATGATATTAACTCCTATTTATTTATTATCTATCTTAAGGCAGATGTTCTATGGATATAAGCTGTTTAATACACCAAACTCTTATTTTTTTGATTTTGGGCCGCGAGAATTTTTTATTTCAATTTCTATCCTTATACCCGTAATATGTATTGGTATTTATCCGGACTTCATTTTCTCATTCTCGGCTAACAAAGTTGAAACTATTCTATCTAATTTTTTATAGATAGTTGTCATGAATAAATAATAAATTAATAAAACCAAAAAATCAGAAATATAAAAAAATTTTATATACAATAACAATAAAAAAAGATTTTCCGTTGTATTAACTTTAATTTAAAAAAGAAAAAAATGAATTTGAATTGTAATTGAATATGTTTGTTGTTTGTGAGAACCCCTTGAATCACTACTACATTACTTGATTTAAAGGGTTCTCGATGATTTATGAGACGTTTTTTCGTGATATATATATCTTTATATATCTTTTATTATTATTTTATTTTTATTAATTTTTAATCGAATCTTATTTTTAAGAATCTTATTTCTTATATTTCTTATACATATAGATTATATATGAATATTAATATATTGTGCTTATGCTTTCCTTGTATTTGTGAAGTTTTTTTGCTCACTTCAATTAGATGTAAATGACCCATAACTATGTAATCCTATTCCTAATAGATTTATCCCTAAATAACATACCCAAATTATAAGAAAGCCCATAGAGGCCACTATTGAAGAATTTACATTTTCTTCAAATTTTTTATTTTTTCTAGTATGTAGATAAATTGCGAATATAGTCCAAGTAATAAAAGCCCAAGTTTCCTTTGGATCCCAATTCCAATATGATCCCCACGCCTCATTAGCCCATACTGCTCCTGAAATAATACCTATCGTTAAAAGGATAAAACCTAAACTAATAACACGGTAACTCCAACGATCCAATTGATGAATAAATTGAGACCTGTAATAATTTCTTTCATTCATACTCATATATTTGATTCTCATATATTTGACTTCAGCAGAATAAAACGATTCATTTATTAAAAAATACAAATTCTTGCTTTTACCAAAAATTTTGAAAAGTTCTCGAAATGTAATGACTAAAATAGCCACTGATAATAATGATCCACATAAAAGAGTTGCATAACCCAATATCATCATACTTACGTGCATAATTAACCAATGGGATTGTAGAGCAGGTACTAAAATTACGGATTCATTTATTTTAGTTAAAAAACCCGAAGTTGCAAAGCCTTGGGTTAAAATAGCACTTGGTGTGATTATTGTATTTAAATAGTTGTTTTTATGCTTTTTGAAGTATGGAACCATATAAAAAACGGAAAAATTCCATGAAAGAAAGATTAATGATTCATATAAATCACTAAATGGTAAATGGCCCGAAAAAACCCAACGAGTAACTAACAATCCCGTTATACAGAAAAAAGTTATTATTATGCCTTTTTTGGACGAATCATGTAATCCTACGATTTCATTGACTAATAAAGTTATCAAATGAATTGAAATTACAATTGATACGACCGAAAACGCTATATGAGTTAATATATGCTCTAAAGTTGAAAATATCATATATATAGATAAATAATGAAAAAAGTCTGAATACTAGGATAGGAATAGAAATAGGAATTAAGTTAATTATAGGACTTATTCTTTTAGAAGATAAGATGTCATGCCGCTACTCGGACTCGAACCGAGATGCCCTAGCACTGCTTCCTAAGAGCAGCGTGTCTACCAATTTCACCATAGCGGCTTACTCGAAATCATAATAACAAATTTTTAGTCAATTGTCGAGATTTAAAGAATCAATTTTAGTTCGATATTTGTAAGTATTAAAGAATTTATAAAGAATTTTAAGAGGTAAATTGGAATCTATTAGAATTATATTATATGATTCCATATTATAAATATGTTTATTATTCCTTATTATAATTTTCTTAATTTTCTTATATTCTTTTTTTTTATGTAATTTTAAATGTAAAAAGAATATAAGAAAATTATTAAAATAAAAATTAAAATCAAATTAAATATATATATATTATTTATATATTATATATTTATATATTATATAAAGTATATAATAATATAAAATATTAATAATTGTATGTAGTTTTGATGTAGTTTTGAATGACTCATTTATTTTTTATTTTTTCTGAATTTAAAGAAATGCATTTCGATTTTTTCAATGAAAAAAAAAAGGAAATAGTGAATTTTTGGATAAAAAATGGAAGACTACATTCAAAGGATTTTTTTATTTAGAATACCGTTATATATAACTATATAATGGTATTCTAAATAAGTGTTACACTAATTAAGATATTAATAAGATATTAAATAGATATTAAATTTAAATAAATTCGATTAGTACTATTCTATTAGTATTTAAAATTAAAGAATTTAAGAATATTCTTTGAATAAAGTTAATTCCGATTATTTTAACGTTTGTATTTGTTACAAAAAAAACTTTTTGAATTCCCCGTAAAAATCGATTGAGCTAATGAAAAAGCTTTCAATCTTGTCCAATATCCTCTCTTTTTCCAAAGAGTCTTTCGAATGTTTTTTTTTGATATAGAAGTGCGTTTTTTTGGAACTGCCATTCAATTAGTTTAGTTTTTTCATTGTTATAGTTCGATGTGAAACACATTTTTTTCTGTAAATGAAAAGGAATTGTTCTTTAATTATCCATATATACTTATCTATCTTAATTCCCCCTTTTTTTTTCCTACCTAAAGTAAAAAAAAACATTAAATATTATAACGCTTTTCCTTCCTAAATTTTTCCAAATATGGATATCTTTTTATTGTAATGGAAAATAATCAATTAGTTCAAAAAAAACTAATGTTTCTGAAAAAAAAAATGATTGAGTCATGTCATATGTCATATGTCATATGTCATATTAATGATTTTTTATAACTCATATCAAAATAAACGAATGTTCTTAGTTTTGGTATAGTTCATTATTTATCTTCATTGTATATATATATATATATAAATTGTTCTATAATTCTGAATTCTATATTAATATTAATTAATTCTATTTAATTCTATATTAATTATGGTATGAATTATATTATATATAGAAATAGAATAGAATTGTAAAATTCTAATTTCATATTTTTTACTTTACAAATTTCGTTTTTTTTATTTTTTAATATTTTATTAATAGTTATTATCTTATCATTATTAATAGTTATTATCTTATCATTATTAATAGTTATTATCTTATCATTATTAATAGTTATTATCTTATCATTATTAATAGTTATTATTTTATCAATAGTTTTATTAATAGTATTAATAAGTATATATAGTATATAATAATTAGTATATAATAATAAATATAATATGAGAAAAAAACTTTTTTTACTTTACTAGGAATTTGAGGAATTTGGTTATTGGTACATTTTGAATTTGTACTTTGTACTATTGGAATGGAAGTATTGTGCAAAGATTCAGAACAATTAATAATAGATAAGATAATTCTATTTCTATGTTCACTTTTTTTATTAACCGAACCCTTTCGTTACAAAAAAGATAAAACAAAACTGACGAATAAGAAATTTATTAAGAATCCTTTTTTTTGTTTTTGTATGGAACATACACATCAATCTTCATGGATCATACCTTTTATTCCATTTCCAGTTCCTATGGTAATAGGAGTGGGACTTTTCCTTTTTCCGACGGCAACAAAGAATCTTCGTCGAATGTGGGCTTTTCCTAGCATTTTATTGTTAACTATGGTTATGCTTTTTTCCATTGATCTGTCTATTCATCAAATCAATAAGAGTTCTATCTACCAATACGTATGGTCTTGGACCCTAAATAATGATCTTTCTTTAGAGTTTGGATACTTGATCGATTCACTTACTTCTATTATGTCAATATTAATTAGTACTGTTGGCATTTTAGTTCTTATTTATAGTGATAATTATATGTTTTATGATCAAGGATATTTGAGATTTTTTGCTTATATGACTTTATTTAATATTTCAATGTTGGGCTTAGTTACTAGCTCGAATTTGATACAAATTTATATTTTTTGGGAATTGATTGGAATGTGTTCTTATTTATTAATAGGTTTTTGGTTCACACGTCCTATTGCAGCAAATGCTTGTCAAAAAGCATTTGTAACTAATCGTGTAGGGGATTTTGGTTTATTATTGGGAATTTTAGTTCTTTATTGGATAACGGGTAGTTTGGAATTTAGGGATTTGTTTCAAATAGTCAATAACTTAATTTATAAAAATGAGGTTAATACTTTTTTTGTTAGTTTGTGTGCCCTCTTGCTATTTTGTGGCTCAGTTGCTAAATCTGCCCAATTTCCCCTTCATGTATGGTTACCAGATGCTATGGAAGGGCCTACTCCCATTTCGGCTCTTATACATGCTGCTACTATGGTAGCGGCGGGAATTTTTCTTGTAGCTCGACTTCTTCCTCTTTTCATAGTTCTACCCTCCATAATGAATGGAATATCTTTTATAGGTATAATAACAGTAGTCTTAGGAGCTACTTTAGCTATTGCTCAAAAAGATATTAAGAAAGATTTGGCCTATTCCACAATGTCTCAACTGGGTTAT